ATAAAAATTTGATTGATCAGTTTATATAATTGCTATGCTTAGTGTGTGACTCGTTGGTTTTTTTTAGAGGATAGGATTCAAAAAAAAAATGGACCGACCCCTACTATGAACTAATAACTATAGAACTAATAACCAACTCATTGCTTCACATTATCTGGATACAAAAAACCAGTCAAGATATGATATATTGGTCATATCATTGTAGCAACTGAAATTTTTTTGCATAAACAAAAGAAAAACCAATCTGATTTTGATAGAAAAGTATGCAGATAAATGGAAGGATGAGAGAAAGAAAGAAAAAGAATATCAATGATATATCAACCATTCCAATATATGTAAGGTTTATGAGTCATCTCAGAAAAGGCAGTGTTAGAACGCATCAATACCGATTCACCCATAACTAGAGAAACCTGTTCATAAAAAAAAATCAAGAGCCTCGAGCCAATAAAGACTGAGAAGATTGACTCAAGAACAAATTTCATGAGAGCTCCATTGTAGAATTCAAACCTAAGCATTAATTGAGAAGCGATGGGAACGACGGAACCTATGAATACAGAGGATTCCATTGAAAAACGAATCCTAATAATTCATTGGGTGGGATGGCGGAACGAACCGAGGCCAATTCATTTATTCCGAGAAATTATGAGCTAACCCTACAACTGAAATAGATATTGAAAGAGTAAATATTCGCCCGCGAAGGTTTTTATTTTTATTAGATTAATCAATCTTGTTTGATCCAATATGATAAAAGACAAAACAAAAAAAAGGATTCGTTATAAAAAAAAAGACATTATCATTATATATTATTTAAAAAGAAAAAAAAAAATTATCTAGAAATAAACTAAAATACATGTTTAAGTAGATATCCAAACGAGATATAGAAATTTCTAATAGATTAGATGAAATATCAAAAAAGAATCCAAAATTCAGTATATTTTCATTAAATTTGAATCCTTGAATTCGCGAGGAGCCGGATGAGAAGAAACTCTCATGTCCGGTTTTGTAGTAGAGATGGAATTGAAAAAGAAGCATCAACTATAACCCCAAAAGAACCAGATTTCGTAAACAACATAGAGGAAGAATGAAAGGGATCTCTTATCGAGGAAATCGTATTTCTTTCGGTAAATATGCTCTTCAGGCACTTGAACCGGCTTGGATCACATCTAGACAAATAGAAGCAGGACGACGAGCAATGACACGAAATGTGCGGCGTGGTGGAAAAATATGGGTACGTATATTTCCCGACAAACCAGTTACAGTAAGACCTACAGAAACACGTATGGGTTCGGGTAAAGGATCTCCCGAATATTGGGTAGCTGTCGTTAAACCAGGTAGAATACTTTATGAAATGGGCGGAGTAGCCGAAAATATAGCTAGAAAGGCTATTTCAATAGCGGCCTCAAAAATGCCTATACGAACTCAATTCATTATTTCGGGATAGATAGAAACGTAGAACCAAAGAAAAAAGTAAAGTCTTGGGGATAAAAAAACAATTGCAGGTTTCTTTTTTTTTTGACAAACAATATTTCTTTTTTTTCCTTCACTCTTTGCTTTGTTTGCATTGAAAGAACAGATTTTAAAATGATATGATTCAACCTCAAACCTATTTGAATGTAGCGGATAACAGCGGGGCTCGAGAATTAATGTGTATTCGAGTCGTCGGAGCTAGTAATCGCCGATATGCTCATATCGGCGACATTATTGTTGCTGTGATCAAGGAAGCATTACCAAACACACCTCTAGAAAGATCAGAAGTGATCAGAGCTGTAATTGTACGTACTTGTAAAGAACTTAAACGTGACAACGGTATGATAATACGATATGATGACAATGCTGCAGTTGTTATTGATCAAGAAGGAAATCCAAAAGGAACTCGAGTTTTTGGTGCGATTGCCCGAGAATTGAGACAGTTAAGTTTCACTAAAATCGTTTCATTAGCTCCTGAGGTATTATAAGATGATAGTTATATTATACATAGTATTTGTATGAAATTAGATTGTATCTCACGCATATATCTTATATTTAACATAATTAAAATAATTAAAGAATTTTAAAATACTATTTAAATTTAAATAAATAGAAATATTAAATAAATAAATTTAAATAAAAGCATGTTGATTATATCAAAAATGGGAGGAAAGAATAATTTTAGTTTATCATGGGTAAGGACACTATTGCTGACATAATAACTTCTATACGAAATGCCGACATGAATGGAAAGGGAACGGTTCGAATAGCATCCACTAACATCACCGAAAACATTGTTAAAATACTTTTACGAGAAGGTTTTATCGAAAACGTGAGAAAACATCAGGAAAACAGCAAATATTTTTTGGTTTTAACCCTACGACATAGAAGGAATAGGAAAGGACCAGCTAGAACTATTTTAAATTTAAAACGGATTAGTAGACCCGGCCTACGAATCTATTCTAACTATCAACGAATTCCCAGAATTCTAGGCGGGATGGGGATTGTAATTCTTTCTACTTCTCGAGGTATA